CGAGAAAGAGAAAATTTGTTGTAAAGGTCGATGGGGAAAATAAGACTCCCCACCACAAAAATATTAGTGAAAATATACTACAAAGAAATAAAAAATCTTGTATTTGTTTCTTTATTCTTTTTTTTTTTAGACATCTTATAAGATGGAAACCTGGTCTATTTCATATTGAAAAGTATTGAGCCAAAATTTTGAGTCAAATCCATTCCGATTATTCCAATATTTTAGGACTTATTTGTTTGTCGTACAAAAAAACTTTTTGAATTCCCAGTAGAAAGAGATCTCCCTAATGACAAAGCTTTTAACGCCGCCCAATATCCTTTCCTTTTCCAAATATTTTTACGAATACGCTTTTTTGATATAGAAGTACGTTTTTTTGGAACTGCCATTTGAAAATAATTGTTATAGTTGGATGTGAAAGACATCTATTATTCAAAATATTCAAAACAAATTATTATTTCTTATTCATTATCTATTTTTTCTATAAATAGTATTCCGTTCATAAAAAAGAAATATAGATATGTGAAAGATCTGTTAAATTGGATCAAAAATTACTCGAAATAATAAAATTTTGATTCCAGACAATATTTGTCAAACCCATAATTTTGGGTTTGGAACTCTTAGTTCTCCTCTCAAATTTATATCTTTAGAATCTGCTAGGTCATAGAAATGAAATAATAAAATTTAATAAAATAAAGAATAAAGAAAGAACCTAAAAGATCTTGATTTTCGTCATTCTAGACTTTATTTACACGTAATAAAATACCTCAATTGTAAACTTTTGCCTAATAAAAAACTTGAGTCTTTTTTTAGTCAAACTCGACAAAAGAATACACCTAAATTCAATTTTAAAATTCAAATGAGATTACTAATAAAATAAATCTGTTTAAAGGATACGTGGTTTGATAAAAAAATATCTCAGTCGATTTTTACCCTTTCTCGATAAAAAAAGCTCATTTTAGATCTATAATATTCTAACGTTTACTAAGAAATCGTTTTGATTGAAATGGAAAACAATCAATCCCATAATGAATTAGTTAATGCGTTGAAAGAAACTAACTAAACTCAAGAGTTTTTATTTCATTAGACCGATGACCTTAGTTAATCCTATAATTCATATCAGCATCAAGTATTCTTTTTAGCGTAATTTTTTATCCTTGCTCTATGAATCTAAATTATTATTACGAGAAATTCTCGTAATAATAATTTAGATTTGCATTTTCAGGTTATAAGTATTCAGTTTTATATCTAACTTGGTCATCTCATTTGACCAATTGTAACTTCTTGTTTTGAATATTTGAACGATTTTGAAAAGACTCAGAAGAAATACTAATCTAAAATTATTTAAAATTATTAAATAAGTTAGTGCATATCTTGATTTTTTATTGACTTTTTTCGAACGAGGTAAGATCCGGTGAATCGGAAACAATTAATTAAGAATAAAAAACTTTTTTTATGGAACAGACATATCAATATGCGTGGATAATACCTTTCCTTCCACTTCCAGTTCCTATGTTAATAGGGTTGGGACTTCTTCTTTTTCCGACGGCAACAAAAAGTCTTCGTCGTATGTGGTCTTTTCAGAGCGTTTTATTGTTAAGTATAGTCATGATTTTTTCCATGAATCTGTCTATTCAGCAAATAAATAGCAGTTATGCCTATCAATATGTATGGTCTTGGATTATCAATAATGATTTTTCTTTAGAATTCGGATACTTGATCGACCCGCTTACTTCTATTATGTTAATATTAATCACTACTGTTGGAATTATGGTTCTTATTTATAGTGATAATTATATGTCTCATGACCACGGATATTTGAGATTTTTTGCTTATATGAGTTTTTTCAGTACTTCCATGTTGGGATTAGTTACTAGTTCAAATTTGATACAAATTTATATTTTTTGGGAATTAGTTGGAGTATGTTCGTATCTATTAATAGGATTTTGGTTCACACGACCTGTTGCAGCAAAGGCTTGCCAAAAGGCGTTTGTAACTAATCGTGTTGGCGATTTTGGTTTATTATTAGGCATTTTAGGGTTTTATTGGATAACGGGGAGTTTCGAATTTCGTGATTTATTCCAAATATTCAATAACTTAAATAATGAGGTCAATTTTTTATTTGTTACTTTGTGCGCTATTCTATTATTTGCTGGTGCGATTGCAAAATCTGCACAATTTCCCCTTCATGTATGGTTACCTGATGCAATGGAAGGGCCAACTCCTATTTCGGCCCTTATACATGCTGCTACGATGGTAGCAGCGGGAATTTTTCTTGTAGCTCGACTTATGCCTCTTTTCATAGTCATACCCCACATAATGAATTTTATCTCTTTGATAGGGATAATAACAGTTTTTTTAGGAGCTACTTTAGCTATTGCTCAAAAAGACATTAAGAGGGGTTTAGCTTATTCCACAATGTCTCAACTGGGTTATATGATGTTAGCTCTAGGTATGGGGTCTTATCGCAGTGCTTTATTTCATTTGATTACTCATGCTTATT